CAAATAAGGTTTTCGTTAGAAAAAGATTCTATACAAGCAATGATAAATAGATACTAATAGAGCAAGAAAAGAAGGAAATAAAAAAAAACATAGTATAGAAAAGATATCCAAAATTATATAGAAATCACTATCCTACCCTTAGTTTTTATGTTTTTATTTCCTTATCCTTAATCTTAATTTAATTGAATTTCGTTTGATTAGGGCAAAGTTCCTTAAAAACCTCTGCCTTTTTTAAAATATCCTGAACAGTTCCTGTAGGCTGAGCGCCTTTTTCAAGGAAATAGAGAATAGCGGGAACGTTTAAATAAGTTTGATTCTTGATCGGATCATAAAAACCCACTTTCCGAAGATCTCTTCCTTGTCTTCGGGATCGAGCATCAATTGCAACGATTCGATAGACGGCTCATCGGGATAGATGTAGATGAAACCCCCCCCCTAGAACCGTATAGGAAGTTTTCTCCTCGTACGGCTCGAGAAAAAATGATTTGAAGTTTTGTCTATGGATAAAATTATAATAAATAGTAAAGGAATCCGTAAAAGAAATTAGCCTATAATTTAACTCATAGTCATTTTTATTTAACTTCCTTCCTGAAAACTAAAAAATCATTTGTACTCATAACTCAAGTTCAATAATTATCAAATATATTAAATAAAATTAAGATATTTTTTTATTGAGTGGTCTTTAACCCCCCTTTTGTCTCGTTGAAAATCTATTTGGATTCTTTATTCGGATCTGTGAGACAATTGAAGCGGTGTTTCCTTGTTCTGGGATCCTTTATCTTTGTTTTAAATCATTGGGTTTAGACATTACTTCGGTGCTTCTTAATCCTTTCAAAATGGTAGCAACATACCCCTTTTGTGATTTCTTTCTAGAATCATACCGACGGTTGATTCGTGCGCGATACACTGTGGATCGAAAAAGTTTTGCGGTTCCAACAATTTTTTTTGAATTGAAAATTTGCTCGAATCGGATCCTTTCGATTTCTATATCGAAGATATACTTACGAAGTTGTTCCAATTTATTGATTGGCATTAACCCTAGATCGTTGCCCCTGAGAAATTAATCAATACTTTCTACTCGAGCTCCATCATGAACTATTTACATTACAACCCAATAAAAAAATAAAAAAAGAAGGGTTCTAGTAGAATAGAACAAACGACGTCGAGCCAAGAGCACCTTCATTCCTATATAAAATAAAATGGTGGATGTAAGAATAAAAATCCACACCAGATCGTGTCCTTCAAGTCGCACGTTGCTTTCTACCACATCGTTTTAAACGAAGTTTTACCATAACATTCCTCTAATTTGGAACCAGTATGGAATTGATTCAATTATGGAATCATGAATAGTCATTGGTTCAGTCGGTACAGAGACATAGTCATTTAGATTTTTTCTTAGCTACATAGCTAATAAATATTTTTTCTGAAGAAATCTTAGCAAGACCCGGGCTTTTTTTGTATGAACGAAAATTTTTTCTATAAATCTATATCTCAAAAAAATATCTAACAGAAATATCCAGAAATCTAAATATAGAAATAACATAACTAACAGAAATAAGACGAATAAATAAATTCTATTTGACTCTGCCTGTTCAAGTGATAAGATAGACTGACCCATTTCCAGCTTCTCAAAGATTCAACCCATAAGGAATCATTACAAATCTTGATAATTGAAAAAGTTTCCTACTTCGACATCATTATTTGAGTCAAGTTTGACTTTTACAGTAAAGCCTACATTTGATTATCATAAGAAATAAGAATCTCTGTTTCTTTTCGAATAGAATTGTCAATGATTTAAAGCAAATAAGCTAAATAGATCGAACAATAAAAAGAAATATCATTGTTAAATATTTAAATTTGAATATTTTAGGGATGCAAATTCTTTTTCACAAAAATAGAAAGACTATTGTCACTGAAATAGAATAACAATACATACCCATAGGCTAAGCACTTCCTCGTTTTATATGTATTTTCATATTTTGTTTAACCTGAGGTTAAGTAATCTTTCTGCAACTGTGATCTATGTCCCATCTTATCTTTATCTGGATCACAAAAGGATTCAGTTACATTTGCATGTCATTTGAACTCGATTTAGTTCAGTTTGTGAAAAACTGAGATATGATTCCGAAAAGAATCATTCAAAATCAAAAAAGAAAGAAGAATAATATTCTATCCAATATTAGACCTTGAAACAGAACCTTGTTGAACAAAAAAGATGTATTCGGATACAATGGATATGCTCTGGGACGGAAGGATTCGAACCTCCGAATAGCGGGACCAAAACCCGTTGCCTTACCACTTGGCTACGCCCCATTTCTATTTTTATTGGACACTAATACTAATAAAGAATAATATTGGTATTAAGTGTTCGTCAATTCCAGCCCAACTATCTATAGAAAATCTTTCTTCTTTATTCTTCTTTATAGAATATATTCTAGATTCGTGCTAGGATTTTGACATGTGTATATCTAGAATTCAACTGAATTTATTGATCATTACATACAATTCAATTAAGATATTGTATGAAAGTATGATTTCTTCTATTCTCCTTTGAGAATTGGAGGATTTTTGATTGAGCGGAAAAAGAAGGAGTTTTTTGTCTACCTTACTTTCTTCATTTTTCCTTATATAAATAACTCAATCAAAATGCAATTATCTCGACGAACAAAATGTCTGTTATGCTTAATATCTTTAGTTTGATCTGTCTTAATTCTGCCCTTTATCCGAGTAGTCTTTTCTTCGCCAAATTGCCCGAAGCCTATGCTTTTTTGAATCCAATCGTAGATGTTATGCCAGTCATACCCCTGTTCTTTTTTCTTTTAGCCTTTGTTTGGCAAGCTGCTGTAAGTTTTCGATAAGATCTTGAATACTATCCTAGAAAATTCATGATTTATTCGAGAAAAATTATAACAATTGATAAGATCAAATAAGTCTGGGAGTATGAACCTTCAATTCAAACATTGAAATTCTTGGCTAGCCGCAATAAATTGGGCTCGCCCCATTTCCCGATTTTTCCGGCGAAAGACCTTATTAGGTTAGGGTCCCTTAGAATATCTAATTGTGGGTATGAAAGTGATTTGTGATAATCAAAGACTCTTATTACAAATTTAAACTTCAGTTGAATTTCTGAACATTCTTTTCTATTTCTAGAATTCATTTCTTGGTGTCAAAATAGGATATGTGATATAAAAATGGAGGATCTATTATCTTTTCTCGTTTTTCTTTTTCAAAAAATGATCTTGGAGGTTGTGTAATGCTTACTCTCAAACTTTTCGTTTACACAGTAGTAATATTCTTTGTTTCTCTCTTCATCTTTGGATTCCTATCCAATGATCCAGGACGTAATCCTGGACGTGAAGAATAAAATAAAAATTTCGTTTTTCTTGCTTGATTTACAATTTTCTTAAGATTTTATTTTATATATTCATATTCCATACGTTTAACTAGTAAAAAATCAAAAGGGGTTTGCGAAATTTGAAAGAAAAAAATAGAAAGTCATCAACGGAAACGGAAACGGAAAGAGAGGGATTCGAACCCTCGGTACGAATAACTCGTACAACGGATTAGCAATCCGCCGCTTTCGTCCACTCAGCCATCTCTCCCAATTGAAAAAGATAATTACTATGTTACATTACATATCAAGTAAGGATTAACGAAAGTATTTCTTTCACATTCTTTATCGTTATTATATAATTAGCAATTCCATTTAGATGCTCGAAAGATCCAAATAGAAAGATAAATAAAGAAGACCTTCTTGCTTTTATTTTGTTCGAAGTGCCTTTTGGGCCTGGCCCGGTCAATACCCAGCCGGGCCTTTTTTTGTTCCAACGAATTCCATATATTTATAGGTATAGGAAACATACTCTAAAAAAGATACCCAATTTGGTATCTGTGTAAGAATTTCCATTGTGGGGTTTACATATACTTATCGTTTTTGTTATAATGGAAATTGAAAGGATTAAGAATCAATTAAGTATGTTTTGTAGTTTCCTATGTCATTAGGCAACCCAATTTTAGATTCAAATCCAAGAATCATTCAGGAATTCTCAGTCAACGAATAGTTAATGGTTCCCATTTGTCATAAATTTTGGCTTTTTTGAATGAAAATATACATTGGATTTTTCAATAGAAAAGTGAGGGGAAGTTTTTCGACATTGTATGTTTTGAGATACTATACAATCAATCGAAGGGGTGGTCAAACAAAAGGGGAAAAGGGTTTCTTTTAGAATTTTTATAAATTTAGAAAAAAAAGGATGAAATTAAAAAAGGGATGCAAGTACAATAAACTAAAGTTTAGTAATCCAACCCAGAAAATTTTATCTTATTGTGTATCGTTTTGGCGGCATGGCCGAGTGGTAAGGCGGGGGACTGCAAATCCTTTTTCCCCAGTTCAAATCCGGGTGCCGCCTCATCAACAAACGAATCAAAATGAATTATCTGCTGATATAAATCACCCAAATTTTACCCAACAGAACAGAATAAGGCGATTGTTGATACTTGGTTGATTCTAAACATCTGTTCTGGGGATTTTGTAAAAGATTGGAAATCTTTCAATCTAAAATTCAAAGAAAGATTATATTATAATGGTCGAAGCAAGACTTCCCGATTCCCTTCTACTGCTAATGTAATGTCTACTGATTGGGTCTTGAATTTCATTGGCATAGCCGGCGGCTAACTAGTTGTGGAAAGTCCTTTATGTAATCTACATATATAGACATGTAATCTACATATATAGACTCGCGAGAATCTCTGAGTGTTCAGGCATTCAATCACTATTAGATTGAGATTGGATGGATAATTTACTTTTTTATAGAAAAAGTGAAAAAAATTATTATTTTTTTTTGAAACCCCTCGTCAAGAGTATAATATACTATCTCCCAACTGCTTCAGAGAGACAATCGGGAAAGGAAAGGGTACGGATTAGATCAAATAGGAAATAAAAGTATGTAATAGATAGCAATTGATCTATTTGTACTTTGAAGGGCAACAAAGAATGGGCCCTCTTTTTTTATTACTATATGTTCCATTAGTAACATTCCTTTGTAGCGTCATTGTGTATTTTAGTTGTGTTTAGTCTTTCCCGATTAGAAATCATATAGGAATTTTTTAGAAATGGATTTATTTGATTGGTTCATCAATAGTGTTCGGCCAGAATCCCTTTTTGACTCTGGACCATGGATTCTACTATTATTAGTGAGCAATACAATAATGGAATATTTCTATCATAAAGATAAGGGACATAATTGACATGGATATAGTAAGTCTCGCTTGGGCTGCTTTAATGGTAGTCTTTACATTTTCCCTTTCACTCGTAGTATGGGGAAGAAGTGGACTTTAGAAGCACTACTAATTTAGTTTAGGAATGAAACGGTATCAATTGTTTTATAGATCGTTCTGCAACGCATTTTTTATTTTTTATTTGAATTGAAATCATTTTCAAATCAAAATTTATTCATTTCGAAATTCCATTGGATTCTAGTGGAGAAATGTATTATATAACAGTAAAACAATTATTTCAGAAAGAAATAGAATTGGGTCCTACGTTAATTCCATATATGGATTAATCACTACATATATTGAAGATAGAAGCTAATATAGTATACCAACTTTATTAGAAAGTAAAGTACAACTTTATACACTACTATAAACACTAATAGAGAGTATGGTAAGAAATTTCTTACCATACTCTCGGATCTCATAGAATACCGCTCATTATAGCCCGTTGATTTCATTTAAGACGCAAAAAAATAATTCTTTTGATTTCTTCAACTTAAGAACTCAGAAGTCAAGTTTCATTTCAAGTAATTAATTATTTTGACTGACTGTTTTTACGTAAATGATAAGTAGAAAAGCAGTAGGAACTAAAATGAACAGTGCAGTAGCAATAAATGCAAGAATATTTACTTCCATAATCTCAATCTCATCGTTTTTTTATTTCACAATAACTCGGGATTTAATCCCATAGAGATGATAAATCTTTCACCTGTCAATTCAATGAATGCATTACCTATCGATGATCTTGAATCGGATCAATATCATGAATAACAATATCTAAGCTATTAAATTAATTCGTCGTCGAGAATTGAATAGTATAACATATGAAGATCTTTTATCCATACCGAATCCAAGATTGGATTCCCGGACCAATCAAAAATTCCTTTATTTCTCCTTCTTTTCTGTTCTTTCTTTTCTATAACCTACCTTAGGTCTTCCGTATAGAACCATCAAATGAAGTATCCTCGTCCGTTTCCATTAACTACAAAACGCCAACAAAAAATAGAAGCGAAGTGGAAAAAGAGAGGAATTAGGTTGTAAATTTGAATGATCCAATTTTCTTTGGAAGACAAAGAAGTATGAGAAAGATGAGTCGCGGGAGAAAAGATGGAATATTCTATCAACTTCACTATTTTAGTTATTTTCATTTTATTGTAGTTTAGGGCTTGTTCTTTCTTCGACAGAATCCTGAAAAAAAGAGGGGAAACCCCTTCGGAATTAAATTATGATCTCTGTCCCTTCTTTCATTTCACATAAAATGGAGAGGTGAATTGATGTACTTATTGGATCCGTCGGGACTGACGGGGCTCGAACCCGCAACGTCCGCCTTGACAGGGCGGTGCTCTTGCCTATTGAACTACAATCCCAGGGAAATAAGAAGAGAGCTAACAGAAAATTTGGATTCTTTTTTATTCTCTCTTATCAGGTATTTCTTAAGAACAAGAGGGTTCTACCATCTGATAGTAGATTGGCGAATTTTTGGGCCGAGCTGGATTTGAACCAGCGTAGACATATTGTCAACGAATTTACAGTCCGTCCCCATTAACCACTCGGGCATCGACCCAACGCCTAATTAGACGTTCCATAATCAACTTCCTTTCGTCTCCCAGGCGGACTTGACAAATACATTTCACTTTTGATAAAATCCTACTCCTACGGTCTTGGTATACCCCTAGAGGGACTTGAACCCTCGTTTTCTCCGTGAAAGAGAGAGGTCGTAACCACTGGACCATAGGGGCACCAATGGACCATAGGGGCCTATGGCCACCGTTAGGAAATCAAAAAGCACTACACACTACAAATACAATAGGGATTAAGGCCTAAGGCCACCTTAACTTAATATAAATCAGCCGAGGGACACCTTTAGAAGATGAATAGGATATGAATCAAACCGAAAAACTCGTTAACTTTTCTGGGGGTTAATGGTAATCAAACTTTACCATTAAACTTACAATCTTTCAACTTTATTTCATTGGTCTTTCTCGTCTTTATCTCTCTCATTCAGAAAGAGTTTTGCATTGGATCCAAGAGACGGTACCTCTGAATCAGCAGAGCAGGAGATGCAAAAAAAAATGATTTACCAAAGTCTGATTTGGGAATTATATTGAGCCCTAAATCATATCAAAGTCATATCAAATTATATATATATATAAATAATACTGTCAACTGTCAATTGACGACAGGAGGGCAATAAAAGAAGAGAAAAGACATTAGGTATATCCGCTG